ATACCTCTAGAAGTTTTGATTGGATCATAATCCAATCAAAAGAGTAAAACGAATCAAAGAATCATTCTATGAGAAAGATACCATCTATTTTGTGTGCATAGCGTGTATACTATAGTTATTTTGTGTGCATAGCATATATACTATAGTTATAGCTATTTTGTGTGCATAGCGTGTATATACAATCGAAATCTAAAAATCGATGAGATGCTTCAAAAATTTGTAATAGAGCTATGGATTAAGGAGTTGTTGAGAAATCTTAAACCGGAAGAAGGGGGTTTTTGAATGACTTTGGAACCGTAGTCTAAACATAGTAAGTAGTAGATATAGACCGATCCGTCGATTCATTCCCATTCATTGGGTTAATATGGTATTCCGAATCTTACGTATACATATAAAAGAAATAGCCGTACCTTATTTAGTATCAATACAATGCCTTCTGGTGTTCCAAAAGTTCCTTTTCAGATTCCTGGAGATGAAGACTCAAGTTGGTATGACTTATAGTGAGTGCGACTTGTCAGACATATTGGGTCATATGGGATTTAACCCGTTTTCTACACCGATCGAGATATCCTCTGTTTACCCAAAAGAGATTGAGTGACCCATCAAGAATTTGGAGCGTGAAAGACAATTAGATCAATTTATTGTGGGGATGCATATTCATTCAATTAGAAATTAGACGAATTTATGGTCGGCTTGGTCGGATCGAACAATGCAGTATTATAGGCTCCGCTCAGAAAATACCCAACGCAATTTAGTTTAGAAAAAAACCAATCCAATTTAAAATTGTTATGGTAAAATACGTATGATTCCCGTTTGTAGCATAAATGATGACTATATTATGACCTTTCTTATATTTATTGTCTGACCTTTCCCATTTTCCTATTGTTTTATATTTTTTAAAATCTTCTGCCCTAAATATTTATAAATATTTAGATATATAACCTTCTACCCTATTGTGTTATGATATAAGTAAGCGATCCGAGCCAATCAATGGAATAATATCTAATCAATATAAATATAATAATAGAATAATAATATAGTTAAAGCCAAGATTTGTCATAAGACAGTAAATGAATTATGAATCAAAAAAATCTGGCTTAGCAAAAAAGGTAGTATTGGGATCCTTTGTCCTATATGCGCAAATCGAGATCGGGTCGACCTTTACCCGGAGTAGAGCATAAACCTAAAAGAATTGAAGAGGCTCATGCAGAAACAAGAAAATGACATCGTAATTTGAGTTGGATTTCGATGAAACAATACATCAATGAGAGGTTAGTTCAATAAGTTTAGTGAGTTCTTTTTTCTGAGTAAGTGAGACAAAACTCATCTTTCTTGAAAAATGCAAGAAAAACTTCGTTAGGAATTAGAAAAAAGCTTGCTATGAAAAAAGAAAGAGGGCTAGAATCGATACATTGATTCCTTTTTAGCAATTTTTGGAACCGTATGCATCCAAAGATGCGTGTACGGTTACTAAGGGATACAATTTTGTCCTAATCAACCGACTTCATCGACAAAGAGCTCTTTTTTTATTCAAAGAGGTTGAGGAAGAGATCGCGAATCAAATTATAGGACTCCTGGTAGTTCTCACTATAGAGGATGATACCTGGGATTTTCATTTATTTATAAACTCTCCCGGCGGATGGGTAATTCCCGGAATAGGTATTTATGATACTATGAATTGGATAAAACCACTTGTAAATACAATATGCGCGGGAGAAGCCTCTTCAATGGGATCCGTCGTTCTGGTTGGAGGAGAAATGGGTACACGTTTAGCCTACCCTCGCGCTAAGGTAATGATTCACCAACCTTCAAGTTCTTATTTTAAGGGAAAAAATGAAAACTCTGACCTTGACTCATCACAACTGTTGCGCCTCCGAAGGACCCTCACCAAATTTTATGTACAAAGAACAGGCCAGCCCCGCTGGGTTATATCCGCAGATCTGGAAAGAGATGTTTTTATGACAGCAGAAGAAACCCGCGCCTATGGAATTGTAGACCTTGTAGGGCTCTAAAATCGAAAAAACCAATATGTTCTGTCGAAATATACCAAGTAAGCCCTCTCGTTGTTGTTCCTACGGCAGGCTCTTATAATTAGATATTTCCTCTTCTTTCATTTTTTCGAGATAGGATAATCAAATTAGAAAACCCTTTTTTTCTTATCTATCCTCTTTTCCATAGGTTTGGAAGATTAAGAACCAAACTTTACTTTGTATAATTTAAGTGGACGGGTCCCGTTCCCGTTGAGTTCTTACTTTTTCAGATGTACAACGCAATAATTCATATGATTACTCCAGGAATGAACCCATCCCAGGAATACCAGTTACAGTACCTATCAGCCAAAGAGGAATTAGTATCGGCCATTTATTTAAACCCCTTCCCTGCATATTTCATCAAGGGGTCGTGCTAGAGACAGAAACAGTCGTGGATAATTATGCGATAAGATCCTTCCGAATGGGATAATAAAATTGCGATTATTCTTTTTTTTCATAAATAATTGTAAAAGAAAACATCAAGTACAAATAACCCCCAGTAATTACTTAACATTGTCCCGGATATCTACCATTATATTTACAATGATCGGCCATAGAATTAAACTTTTAATAATCATTAAAATTATGAATATAAAGGAGCATGCGCCTCTTTATATCACAAATCGTATGGTAGGTCAGAAATTGGGAGAATTTGCAAAAACTCTAAAGTCTCGGGGCCATGCGAGAAAGGATAAGAGATCTCGCCTTTTATCTTCTATTCAATATTCAATTGAGGAAAGATAGTAAGTAGGCATTCACTCTTATGGTCTTTAAAGGTAGAAGTAATGTTCCGAAAAGTAAGGAGAGTTTACTCCGGATACTCCGGATTTCTTTCTAGATTCTACCTATTGTGATAGAAAAAACCATCTTACTAGTATCTATATTTATTACTGTCTTTTTCAATGTAATCGAGTTTATTGATAGGAGTCTCAGTCTTATTCAGATTTCTAATCTTGGTTATCTTCTAATATTAATTAATAATTAATAATACATACTATATTGAAGTATATGTAGACACAGAAATCTCTTTATGAACGCGAAATCTCAAAATCAAAGATATCCGACCAGTGGATTTTCGAGAACAATCATGAGAAAGTATCGATGAGAGGATCTGGGTCAGTATTTAGCTCCATAATCATTATTATCTTTAATATAAAAAGCGCTTCTTATTTGGAATAGAATAAAAACAAGAAAAAAAGAGTAATCCTAAAAAGAAATATATACAAAGCAGACTTTATTCGAATCGCAGATAAGGACAAATAGAATAATATATTCGTATGTAATTCAACTACGAAGAGTCAAGACTGGCTTTGTTTATCTGAAATTCGAACAATACCGAGTGGGTCCATTAAAAATCTTTTTTGTTTGCAGTTTCATGCTCACTCACGGGGATCGTTCGGAGCATGCGGACATTCTTTTATTTCGGTAGACGACTGGCCGGCTACAAAAATTAGGAAATAAAAATTATAGTGTGAATTTGAAATTCATTAACAATTAGGAATTAGGGCTATACGGACTCGAACCGTAGACTTTCTCGGTAAAACAGATCAAACTTATTATTATCGAAATGATTCGAACTGTTTCAAAGACCCAACATGCATTTTTTTGCATTGGGCTCTTTCATCAACTGATAGAAATATCAGATCGTTCGCCATACTTTTTCTTGACAGAAAGATAACAAGATGGCTCCACGTGCTCTGATTCATTATTTGTATTATGATCCAGGAGCAATACCAAAGTGTTTCAAAGAAGATTTACCTTGACGTAGGTCTGCCTCCGGCCTAGCTCAACCTAAGTTAAATGGAGTCTCTATCGCTCTTCAAATATGAAACTTTATACACCTTAAAGTTCATAGGACGAAAAGAGATTTGTTTGAGGTCCTTATACTCATTAAGCCTAGCATTGAATGGGTTGGGTATTTACCTTATCAATTTTCAAATCAAGAATTAGTTCTATTTGCAGCCGAAATTGGCACCCAAATCGGGCCGAACCAAGTATTTGTCAGGCTATTGTTCTCTTGTTTTCTAGAAGACAAGGAGTAAGACATCGATTTCTCACTAAGATCCATTTTGTTGATTGTATGATAGACTTCCCTGAAAAAAGCATTGGCGCACGTGTAAACGAGGTGCTCTACCAACTGAGCTATAGCCCTTGTTCTTGTGATAGATATTTTATCTCGTAAATAATATCTTGTCAAGATGAATATTCAATCATTCAACATGATATCGTCTGATCTCTTTCCTGCCAAGGATTGGTATTGCTTCGAAAGAGGATTCCATCTATAATCCATCGATGGGTCCCCCTTTTTTCTCTTTGTGATGATAAATAACCTACTTAACCCAGTGGTTAGAGTATTGCTTTCATACGGCGGGAGTCATTGGTTCAAATCCAATAGTAGGTAGAACTTATTAGATACCCAGTCACTCCGGTATCTAATAAGTTCACCCTCTTTTTTATTTATTTTTCATCCCCCCACCACCCAGAGTCTCTTTTTTGCATAAGAATACCATTATATTTGATTGGATTCAATCGTCAGAATCCAAATAGGGCGGATAAAGAGACCTTCTTTTGATTATTTTGATGCACCCACTAGTTACGAAATTACCTTAATAGCCTCTACTCGCGTCCTAGCTCGTCTGACAGCTAAATTTGCCTCAATTGTTTGTCTCTTGCCTTTAGCTTTACTCAAGTTAGCTTGAGCTAATTCAAGAGTTCGCTGAGCTTCTTGCGGATCAATGTCACTATCCTTCTCCGCGTCATTTACTAAAACGGTGATCTCATTATTGCCTATTCTAGCGAACCCCCCCATCAGAGCAATTTTTACCCATTGGTCGTTAAAACGGATTCTCAAAATACCTAGATCTACAGCCGTGGCAATAGGAGCGTGATTTGGTAATACGCCAATTTGGCCACTATTAGTAGATAAAATGATTTCTTTCACTTCTGCGTCCCAAACAATTCGATTAGGAG